AAGATGCTCAAAAAAACTTAAATCAAAAAATAAGTATACACCTATGGCATATCATGATATGTATACTAATGGGGGGGTATGGGACAAAAAATAAATCCACTCGGTTTCAGACTTGGTACAACCCAAAGTCATCATTCCCTTTGGTTTACACAACCAAAAAATTATTCCGAAGGTCTACAAGAAGATCAAAAAATAAGAGATTTTATTAAGAAGTATGTACAAAAAAATATGAAAATTCCCTCTGGCGTCGAGGGAATTGCACGTATAGAAATTCAAAAACGAATCGATCTGGTCCAGGTCATTATCTATATGGGATTCCCAAAGTTATTAATAGAAAATCCACCGGGAGGAATCGAAGAATTGCAGATGAATCTACAAAAAGAATTTCATTGTGTCAACCGAAAACTTAACATTACTATCACAAGAATTGCAAAACCTTACGGAAGCCCTAATATTCTTGCAGAATTTATAGCCGGCCAATTAAAAAATAGAGTTTCTTTTCGAAAAGCAATGAAAAAGGCTATTGAATTAACTGAACAAGCAGATACAAAAGGAATTCAAGTACAAATTTCAGGGCGTATCGACGGAAAAGAAATTGCGCGTGTCGAATGGATCAGAGAAGGCAGGGTTCCCCTCCAAACCATTCGAGCTAAAATAGATTATTGTTCGTATACAGTTCGAACTATATATGGAGTTTTAGGGATTAAAATTTGGATATTTATAGACGGGGAATAATAAAACTTTACTTGTCTTTCCCTTCGATCTAGTAATGGAACAAAAAAATAAAAATTCGTTCCTTTTTTATGTTCAATCAAAACAAAACCAAAATGAACAATTCTAATTCTATAAGATTGAATAAAAATCCCTATTGAAATAATAGCTATGCTTAGTGTGCGACTCGTTGGTTTTTTAGGGTTATAGGATTAAATAAAAAAAAAAAAGACCAGCCTTTTTTTGTATAAAAAAATAACTATAGAACTAATAACCAACTCATCACTTCACATTATCTGGATCCAAAAAACCAGTCAAGATATGATATATTGGTCATATCACTGTAGCAACTGAAATCTTTTTTGCATAAACAAAAGAAAAATAAATCTGATTCTAAATTGTGAAGCGAAGAAGAAATATGTGGATAAACGGAAGGGTGAAAGAAGGGGAGAAAAAACAAAAACAACATATAAAATTCCATCCAATATGTAAGGTTTATGAGTCATCTCATAAAAAAGCAATGTAATAAAGCATCAATCAATATGGATTCATAAAAAAGAAAACGAATCCGTTCATAGAACAAAAAAAATAAGAGCTTCGAGCCAATAAAGACTAAGAAAATTGGCTCAAGAAAAAATTTCATTATGAGCTCCGTTGTAGAAATCAGACCTAACCATTAAGTAAGAAGCGATGGGAACGATGGAACCTGTGAATCCAAATCTATTGAAAACAGACTCATTGATCGGGATGGCGAAACAAACCAGAGACTAATTCCTTCATCTATTGGGAAAATAAAAGTCATGAGTTAACCCTACAACTAAAATAGCGACGAAAAGAGTCAATATTCGCCCGTGAAAACTTTATCTTCTTGCATTGATAATTTTTGCTCAATCCAATAGGATAAAAAGAAAAACAAAACAAATATTCGTTAGAACATAAAAAAATAATATGATATTTAAAAATATCAATTTAAAAATATAAAATAGAAATATTAATATGCTTAGTTAGCTAAAAAAGCAAGATATACAAATGAATAATAGACATTTTGAAAATTTTATTATTCGCGAGGAGCTGGATGAGAAGAAACTCTCATGTCCAGTTCTGTAGTAGAGATGGAATTCAGAACCAACCATCAACTATAACCCCAAAAGAACCAGATTCCGTAAACAACATAGAGGAAGAATGAAGGGAATATCTTATCGAGGTAATCATATTTCTTTCGGTAAATACGCTCTTCAGGCACTTGAACCTGCTTGGATCACGTCTAGACAAATAGAAGCAGGTCGACGAGCAATGACACGAAATGCACGCCGCGGTGGAAAAATATGGGTACGTATATTTCCAGACAAACCGGTTACAGTAAGACCCGCAGAAACACGTATGGGTTCGGGGAAAGGATCCCCTGAATATTGGGTAGCTGTTGTTAAACCAGGTCGAATACTTTATGAAATGGGTGGAGTAACAGAAAATATAGCCAGAAGGGCGATTTCAATAGCATCGTCCAAAATGCCTATACGAACTCAATTCATTATTTCGGGATAAAAAAAATCAAAATAAAAAGGTCTTGGGGATAAAAAAACAATAACAGGTGCCGGTTTCTTTCTTTGGACAAACAATATTTCTTTTTTTCTTCACTCTTTGCTTTGCATTGAAAGAATAGATTCTAAAAAAATGATATGATTCAACCCCAGACCCTTTTGAATGTAGCGGATAACAGCGGGGCTCGAGAATTGATGTGTATTCGAATCATAGGAGCTAGCAATCGTCGATATGCTCATATCGGTGACGTTATTGTTGCTGTGATCAAAGACGCAGTGCCAAATATGCCCCTAGCAAGATCAGAGGTGGTCAGAGCTGTAATTGTACGTACTTGTAAAGAACTCAAACGTGATAACGGTATGATAATACGATATGATGACAATGCTGCGGTTGTCATTGACCAAGAAGGAAACCCCAAAGGAACTCGAATTTTTGGTGCAATTGCCCGGGAATTGAGACAGTTAAATTTTACTAAAATAGTTTCATTAGCTCCGGAGGTATTGTAAGGTCTTCTAAAATAAGATAATACCATTGGTTATAGTAAAGTATTTGAAAGAAAGAGATTAAGAAATATATTCAGAATTTTTAGTAGATTGTCTCTCACGCATATGCCTTTAATTTAAATTTAAATTCATAAACAAATAAGTAAAAAAAAATATGTTGATTATATCAAAATTGGGGATCACCAAGAAATTTAATTCACCATGGGTAGGGATATTATTGCTGACATAATAACTTCTATACGAAATGCTGATATGGATAGAAAAAGGGTGGTTCGAATAGCATATACTAATATCACTGAAAATATTGTTAAAATACTTTTACGAGAAGGTTTTATCGAAAACGTGAGAAAACATAAAGAAACCAAAAAAGATTTTTTGGTTTTAACCCTACGGCATAGAAGGAATAGGAAAAGGTCTTATATAAATTTTTTAAATTTAAAACGGATCAGCCGGCCTGGTCTCCGAATCTATTCGAACTACCAACGAATTCCTAGAATTTTAGGTGGGATGGGAATTGTAATTATTTCTACTTCTCGAGGTATAATGACAGACCGAGAGGCTCGACTAGAACAAATTGGTGGAGAAGTTTTGTGTTATATATGGTAATCCTTCTAATATACGAATTGGGTCCGAAACTTCTTATTTGTGAAAACAAAAAGAAAAGGGGCGGGTTGTCTAATATCGTTCCTCCTCCATCAATTGATACTTCAAGGAGGCTTTACCTGAAATGAAAGAACAAAAATGGATTCATGAAGGTTTAATTACTGAATCCCTTCCCAACGGTATGTTCCGGATTCGCTTAGATAATCAAGATATGATTCTAGGTTATGTTTCGGGAAAGATCCGACGTAGTTTTATACGGATACTACCAGGCGATAGAGTTAAAATTGAAGTAAGTCGTTATGATTCAACCAGAGGACGTATAATTTATCGACTTCGCAATAAGGATTCGAAAGATTAGGTGTTTTTATCAACTTCAACATTCCTTTCGTGAGAAGATGATTCGAGATAAAAAATTCCAAGAAACCTATTTTCTTCCAAAAACTAGATTCAGAATTAAAATGAGGAATGCCAAATATGAAAATAAGAGCTTCTGTTCGTAAAATTTGTGAAAAATGTCGACTAATCCGTAGGCGGGGACGAATTATAGTAATTTGTTCCAACCCAAGACATAAACAAAGACAAGGATAATCAGACTTGTTAAAACACCCGATGTAAAAGTAAAAAGGGTAAAAAAAAGGGAGGGGTCCTTTTTGACACGAAATGGATATATCCATATATCTCTGACTCATATTTATGAGATGAAAAAATGGCAAAAAATATACCGAGAATTGGTTCACGTAAGAATGGACGTATTGGTTCACGTAAGAATACACGGAGAATACCAAAGGGGGTTATTCATGTTCAAGCAAGTTTCAATAATACTATTGTGACTGTTACAGATGTACGGGGTCGAGTGGTTTCTTGGTCCTCTGCCGGTACTTGTGGATTCAAGGGTACAAGAAGGGGGACGCCCTTTGCTGCTCAAACCGCAGCAGGAAATGCTATTCGTACAGTAGTGGATCAAGGTATGCAACGAGCAGAAGTCATGATAAAAGGACCGGGTCTCGGAAGAGACGCGGCATTACGCGCTATTCGCAGAAGTGGTATACTATTAACTTTTGTGCGGGATGTAACCCCTATGCCACATAATGGCTGTAGACCTCCGAAAAAGCGACGTGTGTAGAAATAAAAATTGAAGAGATTTCAAGATAAACAAGAGAAAAAAATGATTCAATTATTTGAATATTATTATGGTTCGAGAGAAAATAACAGTATCTACTCGGACACTACAGTGGAAGTGTGTTGAATCAAAAGCAGACAATAAGCGTCTTTATTATGGACGCTTTATTCTGTCTCCACTTATGAAAGGTCAAGCTGACACAATTGGCATCGCGATGCGCAGAGCTTTGCTTGGAGAAATAGAAGGAACATGTATCACACGTGCAAAATCTGAGAAAATACCACACGAGTATTCTACCCTAGCGGGTATTCAAGAATCGGTACATGACATTTTAATGAATTTGAAAGAAATTGTATTGAGAAGTAATCTATACGGAACTTGCGACGCCTCTATTTGTGTCAGGGGTCCTGGATATGTAACTGCTCAAGATATAATCTTACCGCCTTATGTAGAAGTCGTTGACAATACACAGCATATAGCTAGCTTGACGGAACCCATTGAATTGCATATTGGATTACAAATAG